TGACCAAGAAAGTAATTGTCAGCAAAATTGTTTCTTTTTTTTTTTTTATCCAAAGAATTTTTATTACTTTATACATAGGTCATCAATTCAGCATTGTAACAAAAGGGGTGAAATAGCCTTTCTTTATTTCTATTTTTCTAGTTATAATAGGGAACTCAAGTTTTTTTCTCGACATGAGTGTTCTATATCGAAAACAACTTCCTCCCCCCCCCCCTTTTTTTTTGAAACGAAACTTTTTTTATTAACTATTAATCTAGTAGTAGAAAGAGTACCATGCTGCGTCTGGACTTCAAACGATTTAACTTTAACCATATTCATGGTCCCATATTATTGGTTAATAGAGAATCAAAGTATATTTACCAATCAATCACGAAATGCTATGGTTCTTAAAGACGATTTATTAATTTATTCAAAAGTAATTCGCGGGATCATGTGCCCTTTCCCCGGGTCTAACGAAAAAAGTGCAGCTGGTTGGATCCAGCCTATTCTTGAAATAAACAACTCGCACACACTCCCTTTCCAAAAAAAATCAATACACCAAGCACTACGCTTAGATTTATTGGATTTGTTGCTAAAATATCGGTATTAAACCCGAAACTCCCAGCAGATGGCCAGTGACCCGCGGAAAGAAAAGAATCGGTTACATTTTTCATAGGATCTCCTCTTATAGATAAGATAGACTAATTCTCTATTTTTCGATTTTTTTTTATCTTCTCCTCCCCAAAAATTCTATTGGATTAAGACGGGGAGTAATAAATCAGGGGGGAAGGAAGAAAGTGAATAAGTAAAATAATTCCTCATCCTCAAATTATTCCTTCCCATGGTTATTGTCCCAACAAATAAAAGTAATTGTAGGAATTAACTCTTTATATAAATTTCAATTCGCACAAGCAAATATCAAGCCCAGGACAGTAAGAAAAAACACATTTTTTTTGAGTATTTAGTATTCAGATGAAAGATTAAACAAAAGGATTCGCAAATAAAAGCGCTAATGCTACAACTAATCCATAAATGGTTAAAGCTTCCATAAAAGCCAGACTAAGTAATAAAGTCCCTCGTATTTTTCCCTCTGCCTCGGGCTGTCTCGCGATACCTTCTACAGCTTGACCTGCAGCAGTCCCTTGGCCAACCCCAGGTCCAATAGAAGCAAGACCAACGGCCAACCCAGCAGCAATAACAGAAGCAGCAGAAATAAGTGGATCCATAATAAATTCCTCATACCAAAAAAAAAAGGGTTAATGATACTTAATGATCCAATAAACCAAAAAATTAGGACTTAATTATTGCATCGAAAATATTTATTAAGTCGAAGGAACTAAGAGATCTGAATTAAAATATAATAGTATAGTATTGAAGATTGAATCATTAGAACTACTTCGATATCTATTTTGGGATTCCTAAATTCCTCATTTTTGTAAATTCATACGACTTTTGTTTTTCCATATCTTTATTAGTTATGAACCCTTTTTTTAATTCTTCATGCGATTTTTGTTGATTTAGTCTCTTTCTTCATTCAATTCCCATATTATAGACGAAAAAAGAATTCGATTTGAATACTTATTCTAAATTCACATTAACATTAAATGGAGTAATTTTAGATAGAACTAAGCTCAGATAGAACTAATTATAATCTCACATATACATGTGTTTCTTTCATAACGTAAACCAAAGAAATTGTTTTTCGAACCATCTTCAAATTGAAAAATGGAATTCATTTGAAATTGATTTTTCGTTTATTGATGTTATGAATATTTATTATTATTATTAAAATTTTATTATTATTAAAATTCAATAATTTTTTTTAGTTATTATTGAATTTATTTAATATTTCATTTTTCTTTCTATTATCTTGTTTTTTATGAATAAAAAAAAAAGTCAATGATGACCCTCCATGGATTCGCCTATATAAGCCGCAGCTAAAGTTGCAAAAATAAGAGCTTGAATACCGCTTGTAAATAATCCAAGGAACATGACAGGTATAGGAACTACTAAAGGTACTAAAGAAACAAGAACAACAACTACCAATTCATCCGCTAGTATATTTCCAAAAAGTCGAAAACTAAGTGATAAAGGTTTTGTGAAATCTTCTAAAATATTAATGGGCAAAAGGATTGGAGTTGGTTGAATGTATTTACTAAAATAACCTAATCCTTTTTTAGTAAGACCGGCATAGAAATATGCTACTGACGTAAGCAAAGCTAAAGCAACGGTAGTATTTATATCATTTGTAGGTGCGGCTAACTCCCCCTGAGGCAACTCTATGATTTTCCAGGGTAAAAGCGCCCCCGCCCAATTAGAAACAAAAATAAAGAGAAACATAGTTCCAATAAAGGGAACCCACGAACCATATTCTTCTCCAATCTGAGTTTTGCTCACGTCTCGAATAAATTCAAGGACATACTCGAAGAAATTTTGACTCCCAGTGGGAATGGTTTGTGGATTTCGAACAGCTATTATAGCTGAACCCAATAAGATGGCAATTACAACCCAAGACGTAATAAGTACTTGGCCATGGACTTTGAAACTTCCTATTTCCCAATAGAAATGTTGGCCCACTTCCACACCAGATAGATCGTAGAATCCTTTTAGTGTGCTGATGGAACATAATAGAATATTCATATAGCCCTCTGAAACAAATCAAATTTGAAAAGGAATTATTTTGATTCAACCATCTCTTTTTCAAGTTGCCCACTTGAATTGTATTTTTTGTTTGGATAACAACTAATCACATAAAATCCACAACGATTTTTATCATATGTTTTATGTGATTTTTATGTTATACGATTCAGGAATAGAAAGCGATTACATAAATCTCGGGAATTCAAAAAAGAAATTATTTATCTTATTATTATTAATATTAATCAAGGATTTCGTATATAGCTAGAACGTCCCTCACAAATTGCAAATACTAATTTGTTAAGAATTAACCGAATTGAAGCTATAGCGTCATCGTTCGTTGGAATCGAAAGATCTGCGAGATCCGGGTCACAATTTGTATCAATTAAACAAATCGTTGGAATTCCCAAAATGATACATTCTCGGAGAGCTGTATATTCTTTTTGCTGATCAACGATTATTACAATATTTGGTAACCCCGTCATATAGTTAATCCCACCCAAACATGTTTGCAAGTGGGATAACTGTCTCTTCAACACGGCCGCATCTCTTTTCGGAAGACGGGTGAGCCCCCCCGTCTTTTGTTCGATTTTCAGGTCTCTGAACTTATGAAGTCTCGTTTCTGTAGTGGCCCAGTTCGTTAAAATACCACCGAGCCATTTTTTATTAACATAATGACACCGAGCCCGTATTGCAGCTCGTGCTACTGAATCAGCTGCTTTATTTTTGGTACCAACAATTAAGAATTGTTTTCCCTGACTTGCTGCATCAAAAACTAAATCACAAGCTTCTGATAAAAAACGAGCAGTTTTAGTAAGATTTGTAATATGAATACCTTTACGTTTTTCAGAGATATAAGGTGCCATTCTCGGATTCCATTTTCTAGTACCATGACCAAAATGAACTCCGGATTCCATCATCTCTTTCAAATTAATGTTCCAATATCTTCGTGTCATTTCTCCTACGCCTTCTCTCTCTCTCTTCTTGTCTTATTAAAAAAAAAGAGAGACGAGGTACCCTGAACAAAATTGTTCCGATGGAACCTTATTCTTTTACCGGAGATTTTCCGTTTCTACACGAGCTAAGCCATTAATATTCTTCTATTCGTTAGTATCTTTATTACATTACTACTATACTATTAATAGTAACAAACCCTGCGCATATGACCAAAAATAGTGAAAACTTAGGAATTATGAAATCCTATAAATAAAGGATTTTTCTGAGGGATCATGCAAATTCCTTGAAATGAAAGAGGAAGAATCAAAAAATTCTCTGTGGTAGAACAAAATATCTCTCACTTCCCCCCCTAATAAATTATTCTTTTTTTTTTTCAAATAAATGGTATTATGTTGCCGTGAAAAGCGCATTAATCCTTTGAATCCGGTACCAACGGGTATCATACTTCCTAGAACAACATTCTCTTTCAAACCTTTCAACCAATCGATACGACTCCTGAGAGCAGCTTTTGCTAAAACTCGAGCAGTTTCTTGAAAACTAGCTTCAGATATGAAACTTTGAGTATTAAGAGATGCTCTCGTTATTCCCAATAATATGGCTTGGTAATAAATCGCTTCTTCCAAAGCGCGTCCTGCTCGTTCCGCTCGCAACAATCCAATAAGTTCTCCAGGTAAAAAAACATTAGACATTCCATCTTCGGAAACCAGCACCTTTGATGTTATTTGACGTACAATAATTTCTAGATGTCTATTATGGATCTGTACCCCCTGAGATCGATAAACCTTTTGGATCTTATTAACCAAAGAGATCCGACTTTGCACTATAGTTAGCTCAGCACCAATCAAAAATGTCCAAGGAATTCCCAGAATTCGTGTTATACGCGTGTTCCAACCGTCAACTCTTCTTTCTAGGTTCATCGATATTGAATCAATTGAGCGCACTTCTAACACTTGTTCCACTTTTGGTAGGCCCTGGGTTATATCACCAGATCTTGATTTTTCATATATAAATGTAACTAATGTATCGCCTTCGCAAAGGATTTTTCCATAATGACCATGAAGAGTTGCTCCTGGAGTGGTCAAATAAGGATTAGCGGATCTTATTACTAGCGAGTCGACTTGAACAATTATAACTTGACCCGATTTTAGGTGTGGTCCGTTTTTGGCTATACATAGATTTTCAAAAATAAGCTGTCCCAAGCTAATTATTGTGGATCTTTCTTCATCATAATTATGATGAAGAAAATCCCAATTCAAGTTGAATGGGTTCAAAATGATGTTACTGCACGGATTGGGATTATAAACTCGCCCCTTTTCATCCATTAAATAATATTTACTTTGAATTACTTGAACAGTCCGTTTTAAATTGTCAAGCTCAAGTTTCAAATAGTTAGTTAATGAGATATGATTATGAGTTATACAATGGTAAAATAAATAAGAAGAAAAAGTCGAAATTTGAAGAGCTGTTCCTAAAGGGCCCAACGAATGCCTAAGTAAAAGGAGAGGATCTCTTTGAATTCTTTCTTTTATCACATTGTTATATTTTACATTGTTGAATGGACCCATTCGAAAACAATTAGGTGATGATAAAATTATCGAAGATTGGAATTCCTTGTTTCTATTCAATAACGTACTAGTAGTTCCTTGATTTTGTCTAAGTGATTGTTGGATTTTTGCCTTGAGATAAAATGGATTTTTCTTGGTATTGGCCCACTCTGACGCATTTTCATAGATGAATCCAGAACTTGAAAAATCATTTCTTTTTCGGATATACAAACTATGAGATTTCACTAAGGAGATTCGTAAGAAATCTCGAATCAGACCTTTTGTACTTACTTCAACAAAATAGGGATGAGCCTCCTCAACAGAAGCACTTTTTTTTTCTTGGGCAAAATCCAGGACTAAACAAGTGCGAATTAATTGAATGCTTGGGTCAGAAATTCCCAAAATGGGTTTGCCATACTCGTAAAGGATATAGTTAATAACTCGAAGTTGCGTGGTTTCTCTTTCCTGCAATAGATCTTGAGGGAAAAGTGTTGGTAAATTTATATCATCCGCTATTTCATATAGAATTACGGGTCGAACCAAAATAAAATACTTTTTCTTGGTAGGTGTAATTCGTTGGACATAGATCCAATTTTTCAAACTTTTGGACTCCTTCGTCGAGTTTTTTTTTACCGTTCCTGGTGGTATCAAGATTCCACTGTGTCGGGATATCTTATCTGTTTCTCCAGGAAAATGGATATCTCCAGAAAATATTTTAAGTTCAATCTCTCTTTTTTTTTTCTCCACTCGAACCAATCCGCCTACTCGGCTTCTTGTATTTAAAGCAATTTGTGTATCCACTCGAATGATACTATCGTTCCGTACCATTATGGAAGAGGATTCGGGTAAAAGATGGACTTCCTCGGGAATGAAAAAAAAAAGATCTATTTTCATTTTGTCTTTTAGCTTTAATTCTTTGACTCCTCGATATTCAATCAAATCCTCCTTTTTGAGGACTGAATACACTCCTATAGTCCCATATTTAGTGATTCCTGAACTCTTTTTTCTGTATTGAAGATCATCGAAATAAGCTAAAATACTATTTCTACGAAAAATACCATTTATGGGTATTTCAATCGAGATATCGGCAGGGGATATTAGCTCTTTCTCACGTTCTTGAATCGATTGGAATGGAATGATGAATCTATTTCTTCGTCTCTTTGCCAAAAAAGAATAACTCTTGTGGAGAGTCGCGGGGTATATGAGATTACAATGACTTGTACATATAATTCGATTAAACTCTAAAGAATCGGAAATCTTACTTGTGTTTTTACCAGAAAGATATGAACTAAAGAATCTGCATCTAACTTGATCTTGATTAGTATTTACTGAAAAGTTCGAAAGAAATCTTCCTTCGCCAGACAGAGACTGAACTTGATCTTGATCTTGATGTATTGAAAAAGAGACTGCACTGGATCTGTACGAACCCCCTTTTAATATCCATAAATGGCTTGTTCTTGGTAAGAGATGGACATTACTATATGCAAATTCAGATGTATGGTACACATCAGTACTCCAGTGGATTTCTCCCTCGGAGTCAGAATAGATATGCTTTCGAACCCTCTCTTTAAAATTCAAAGTGTATGCTCCCGCGCGAATCTCAGCAATCACTTGTTCTGATTCTACGTATTGATCATTTTGAACTAAAAGAAAACTTTTTTCTGGAATAGTGACATTATGAAGAATATCTTCACTTTCAATAGTTACATACAAGGCTATATAACATAGAAAAGCTGGATGCCCATGGCGTGTACGTGTGGGATGAACCAAATCCTCCTTAAATTTTATTTTCCCATTAGAGGGGGCTCGTACATGTTCTGCAGTACCCCCTGTGAATACTCCGCCGGTATGAAAAGTTCGTAATGTTAGTTGAGTACCCGGCTCTCCAATAGATTGACCCGCAATAATACCTACAGCTTCTCCTAATTCAACCAGGTCGCCGTGGGTAGGACTTCGGCCATAACATAATCGACAGATCCAAGATGCACTCCGACAAGTAAAGGGGGTTCGAATGTATATGGGTTGCGTTCGCAAAGTTATGAATCCATTAATAAGTCCAATCCCAATATCTTGATTTCGAACGGCGATGCAGCGTGAACCCATATATATATCGTCTGATAATACACGACCAATTAATGTTTGTATCAAAATTCGTTCCGACATTATTCTGTTTTGAGAACTCACAGAGATCCCTCTGCCGGTACCACAATCTGTTCTACGTACAACAATGTGTTGAACTACTTCAACAAGTCTACGCGTAAGATACCCAGCATCTGATGTTCGTACAGCAGTATCCACAACTCCTTTGCGGGCTCCATAGCAAGAGATAATATATTCTGTTAAAGACAGTCCTTCGCGTAAATTGCTTTGAATGGGTAAATCA